TAAATTATTGGGTGTTCTTTTAATGGTTTCAGTACCTGCGGGATTATTAACAGTACCTTTTTTAGAGAATGTTAATAAATTCCAAAATCCATTTCGCCGTCCAGTAGCGACAACCGTCTTTTTGATTGGTACTGCAGTCGCCCTTTGGTTGGGTATTGGTGCAACATTACCTATTGATAAATCCCTAACTTTAGGTCTTTTTTAATTTGATTCAATTGTGAAATAACACGATGTGTGTATCTAGGGAATAGTCGCTTCAAGGCGAATTCGCCCTAGATACATCTATTCAATAAAATTATCAATTTCTTTCGAATATCTGAATTGTGCTACAGATTCAAATCTTATATCTTAATTAAATCCAATAGATTTAAAACTTCTTTTTTGGTAAATCAATTGCAAAATTTTTTTCTAGAATGCCCAATATCTCTTTTACATCTTCTAGCCAAAAATGTTCAATTTTCATAAGATCTTCTTGACTGTTATTCAAAAGGTCCAATAATGTATCTATATTGGACCTTTTGAGGCAATTATAAACTCGGGGAGACAATTCGGATTGATCAATAAAAATCGACTTCAACGCTATTTTTTTTTTGTTTTTTCTGACTTTATCCAATTTATCGTGCAAAGTAAAAGGGGATAAAGGACCCGCGTGTTGATTGTCCTCTAGAGGTAAGTTTTCTTCTTCCTTATATAAAAAGGGAATAAATAAATCAATCAAATTACGGGAGGCTTCATGAAGTGCTTCTTTCGGAGTTAAACTCCCATTTGTCCATATTTCGAGAAATAGTATCTCTTGTTTTTCATTCCCGTTTTCATAGGAATGAATACTATGATTTACGTTTCGAACAGGCATGAATACAGCATCTATAGGATAACTTCCATCTTGAAAGTTATGTGGCATTTTTATAAGATATCCTCGATTTCTCTCTATTTCTAATCCAATACACAAATTAATTGGTTCTGCCAAGCTAGCTATATGTTGTGTATTGTCGACGATTTCTACATAAGGCGGTAAGATGATATCTTGAGCAGTTACATATCCAGGACCCCTGACGCAAATAGACGCGTCACAAGTTCCATATAGATTACTTCTCAATACAATTTCTTTCAAATTCATTATAATTTCGTGGACCGATTCTTGAATACCCGTTATAGTAGAATATTCGTGGGGGACATTCTCAGATTTTACACGTGTGATACATGTTCCTTCTATTTCTCCAAGCAAAGCTCTTCGCATCGCAATGCCTATTGTGTCGGCTTGTCCTTTCAAAAGTGGAGACAGAATAAAGCGCCCATAATAAAGACGTTTACTGTCTGTTCTTGATTCAACACACTTCCACTGTAGTGTCCGAGTAGATACTGTTACTTTCTCTCGAACCATAGTAATAATATTTTATTTCACTGAATTATTTATTTCTCTTGTTTCTCTTGAAATTTCGTAACTCTTTATTTCTACACACGTCTTTTTTTTGGAGGTCTACAGCCATTATGTGGCATGGGGGTGACATCCCGTACAAAAGTTAATAGTATGCCACTTCTACGAATAGCTCGTAATGCGGCGTCTCTTCCGAGACCGGGACCCTTTATCATGACTTCTGCTCTTTGCATACCTTGATCCACTACTGTACGAATAGCATTTGCTGCTGCAGTTTGGGCGGCAAAGGGCGTCCCTCTTCTCGTACCCTTGAATCCACAAGTACCGGCCGAGGACCAGGAAACCACTCGACCTCGTACATCTGTAACCGTGACAATAGTATTATTGAAACTTGCTTGAACATGAATAACTCCCTTTGGTATTCTACGTGCACTTTTACGTGAACCAATACGTACATTTCTACGTGAACCAGCTCTCGGTATAGCTTTTGCCATATTGTATCATCTCATAAATATGAGTCAGAAATGTATGGATATATCCATTTGATGTCAAAACAGATTCTTTATTTGTACGTTGAGACCTTTAGTGAGTCTGATTATCCTTGTCTTTGTTTATGTCTCGGGTTGGAACAAATTACTCTAATGCGCCCCCGTCTATGGATTAGTCGACATTTTTCACAAATTTTACGAACGGAAGCTCTTATTTTCATATTTGTCATTCCTTATCTTAATTCTGAATCTATTTCTTGGTAGAAAATAAGTTTCTTGAAATTTTTCATCTCGAATCATATTGAATAAAAACACCTAATCTTTCGAATCCTTGTTTCGGAGTCGATAGATTATACGCCCTCTGGTTGAATCATAACGACTTACTTCAATTTTGACTTTATCTCCCGGCAGTATCCGTATAAAACTACGTCGGATCTTTCCTGAAACATAACCTATAATCAGATCTCCGTTATCTAAGCGAACCCGGAACATGCCGTTGGGAAGCGATTCAGTAATTAAACCCTCATGAATCCATTTTTGTTCTTTCATTCCAGGTAAAGCCCCCTTGAAGTATCAACTAATGTAGGAGAAACAATATTAGACAACTCGCCCCCCTTTTTTTTGTTTTACAAATAGA